GATCAAATGAAATAAAGCCGCTTGATAAGAACCCATACCAAGAGCCAACATCATATAGCCTAATTGAGACATTGTAGAATAAGCTAAACCCCTCTTAATATCTTTTTGAGCAAAACCTAAAGTGGCCCCTAAAAGTAATGTTATTATACCTATCATAGCTATTAGATTCATTATGTAAGGTAAAACTATTAAAAGCGGTAGAAGCCGGGCGACAAGAAAAATTCCGGCCGCTACCATAGTAGCAGCATGTATAAGAGCTGAAATAGGGGTAGGCCCTTCCATGGCATCGGGTAACCATACATGAAGGGGAAATTGAGCAGATTTAGCAATTGCACCAGCAAATAATAGAAAGGCACACAAAGTAGAAAATAAAAGATTCACTTCGTTATTATAAACCAAGTTATTGAATATTTCAAATAAATCCCGAAATTCTAAACTGCCCGTTATCCAAAAAAAGCCTAAAATTGCTAATAATAAACCAAAATCTCCAACCCGATTAGTCATAAACGCTTTTTGACAAGCATTCGCTGCAGTAGGCCGGGTGAACCAAAAGCCTATTAATAGATAAGAACACAGTCCAACGAATTCCCAAAAAAAATAAATTTGTATCAGATTAGAACTAGTAACTAATCCTAACATTGACGTATTGAAAAGACTCATATAAGCAAAAAACCTCAAATATCCCTGATCATGAGACATATAATTGTCACTATAAATAAGAACCAGAATTCCAACAGTAGTGATTAATATTAACATAATAGAAGTAAGTGGGTCAACAAAAGAACCAAATTCTAAAGAAAAGTCATTATTGATAGTCCAAGACCATATAGATAGATAGATAGTAGGGTTATTCGTTTGTTGAATAACCAAATAGATTGAAAAAATCATAACTATACTTAAGAATAAAATACTACTAAAAACCCACATACGGCGAAGAGCATTTGTTGCCGTGGGGAAAAGTAGAAGTCCCGCTCCTATTAATATAGGAACTGGAAGGGGAATAAAAGGTATAATCCATGAATATTGATATGTATATTGCATAAAAAAATTATTTTTATCTTAATTGTTTCTGATTTACGGGCTCTTAGGTTTTTTGAAATGAAAGGGGTCGGTTAATAAAAAAATTAAAATATATAATTTTATAGACTTAATTATTAGTACGTATTATTACAATAATTTATATATCTATAGAACAAGGATAAATAATTACACCAAAAAAAGTCTTTGACCTGAATCATAAAAAACTAGAATTTTTACCAGAAAAGTTGTTTTTTTTGTTGACTTATTCATAATCAATAGATTTTTGGAACGGAATTGATTGTCTTTTATTGTAAGAAAAGACATTTCTTTTTTAGTAAAGGCTAGGATCTTCAAACCATAACATCCAAGACTTGGCGTTCCCTAAAATTAAATGTACTCTTTGTGGGAGCCTGCCCATTAAATTTTGAATATAAGGTACGAGGGTTAAAACTTACGATCTTTTTTATTAGGTATTTTAGCTCATTTTATTACCTGTATAAATACATGTAGGACAACAAAAATAAATTTTACAGAGAGATAAAGAAGGGTACACAGTTTTTTGAACAATAGATAATAGATGTCTTTGACATCCAACTATACCAATTAAAAACGTATTCTATTTTTTAATGGCAGTTCCGAAAAAACGTACTTCTATCTCAAAAAAACGTATTCGTAAAAATCTTTGGAAAAAGAAAGGATATTGGGCAGCATTGAAAGCTTTTTCATTAGGTAAATCTCTTTCTACAAGGAATTTAAAAAGTTCTTTTTTTTATGCAACAAATAAATAATCAAAGATCGGAAAAACCTGAGTTGCTTTGATTCGAAAAGCAGTCAGTCTACTTTGTTTCTAATTAATTGTAAAAGGAATAAACATAAAATTTAACCTTTCTTTTGAATATGTTTTATTTTTTTAATCTCGATGGGGAAAATAATAATCCCCATCGAGATTAAAAAAATAAAAGCCTTTTCCTTTTTTAAGTGATTATAGGACGAATACGACCTTTTTAGATTCTATGTTTCCACTCAAAGATCAATAAATATATATTGCATTGAATTCACTACTTCGCTCTCGACAATTGAATAAAAGGGGGGTTATTATGATTTCGAACAAGCCGCTATGGTGAAATCGGTAGACACGCTGCTCTTAGGAAGCAGTGCTAGAGCATCTCGGTTCGAGTCCGAGTGGCGGCATGTCATCTTCTAAAAAACTAAGTCCTATACTACCGATTTCAATTCAATTTCAATTATCCTATAATTGAAATTGAATTGAAATCCCCCTCTTTTTTATTTTAAATTTGTTATGACATTTTCAACTTTAGAGCATCTATTTACACATATATCCTTTTCAGTCGTTTCAATTGTAATTACAATTCATTTGCTAACCTTATTAGTAGATGAAATCGTAGGACTATCTGATTCGTCAGAAAAGGGGATGATCACTACTTTTTCCTGTCTAACAGGATTATTAGTTACTCGTTGGATTTATTTGCAACATTTACCATTAAGTAATTTATATGAATCATTAATATTTCTTTCATGGAGTTTCTCCAGTATTCATATGGTTCCGTATTTTAAAAAAATTAAAACCTATTTAAATTTAAACGCAATAACCGCGCCAAGTGCTATTTTTACCCAAGGTTTTGCTACTTCAGGCCTTTTAACTGAAATCAATCAATCCGAAATATTAGTACCCGCTCTTCAATCCTATTGGTTAATGATGCACGTAAGTATGATGGTATTGGGCTATGCAGCTCTTTTATGCGGATCATTATTATCAATAGCTCTTCTAGTTATTACATTTCAAAATTTTATAGTAAGTTTTAGTAAAAGCAAAAATTTTGGAAACGCTCTATTTTCGCCGGGCGAAATTCAATACATAATAGAAAAAAAGAACTATTTAAACCGTTTAATAAAAACTTATTTTGTTTTTTCTAGGAATTATTACAGATTTCAATTGATTGAACAATTGGATTTTTGGAGTTATCGTATTATTAGTATAGGGTTTATCTTTTTAACGATAGGTATTCTTTCGGGAGCAGTATGGGCCAATGAAGCATGGGGTTCATATTGGAATTGGGATCCAAAGGAGACTTGGGCGTTTATTACTTGGACCGTATTTGGAATTTATTTACATATTCGAACAAATAAAATTTTTAAAAGTGAAAATTCTGCAATTGTCGCCTCGATGGGCTTTCTTATAATTTGGATATGCTATTTTGGGGTTAATTTATTAGGAATAGGATTACATAGTTATGGTTCATTTACATCTTGAACAAAGTACTTGAAAAATAAACATAGGAAGTACTTGAAAAATAAACATAGGAAAGTATAAGTGTATATAAAAAACCTTGGTGTAATCAAGCAAGAACCTTTTTCTTTTATTTTTTTCATTTCCATTACTTGATTCAAAAGGTTCTTGCTTGATTACATAGTTAGAAAAAACTCCTATTTTTTTTACTCAAACTTCAAAGAAGAAAAAGTACTTATTTTTCATTGTCCAACAAACAATTTTAAAAATCATAAGATTTTTGTTTGCTTTTTTGGTTTACTCACAAAAACTATGGATAAAAAAAATTAGATAGAAGAGTTTCGACTTTATCAACTGATAGTGAGAAAACGAAATCTGGATAAATACCAATAGATATTACAGGTAAAAGAATACAGATCGAAAGAAATAATTCTCGCGGCCCAGAATCAACAAAATAAGTGTTTGGGGCATTAAAAAGCTTGTATCCATAAAACATCTGACGTAACATAGATAATGAATAAATAGGAGTTAATATTATTCCAATTGCCATTACAAAAATAATTAGCATTTTGGACATTAAAAGATATTTTTGGCTAGTAAGTATTCCAAAAAAGACTATCAATTCTGCAACAAAACCGCCCATGCCCGGTAATGCAAGCGAGGCCATTGATAAGATACTGAAAGTCGTAAATATTTTTGGAATTGTGATAGCCATTCCGCCCATTTCATCAAGATAAACGAGACGTATTCGATCATAACTCGTTCCTGCCAAGAAAAAAAGTGCGGCGCCAATAAATCCATGAGAAATTATTTGTAAAATGGACCCGTTGAGTCCTGTATCGCTTATGGAACCAAGTCCTATAATTATGAAACCCATATGAGATACGGAGGAATAAGCTATTCTTTTTTTTAAATTACGTTGGCCAGGAGATGTTGAAGCTGCATAGATTATTTGAATTGTGCCGACTAGCATCAACCAAGGAGAAAATAGAGAATGGGCGCGGGGCAATAATTCCATATTTATCCGAACCAACCCATATGCTCCCATTTTTAATAAGATTCCAGCTAGAAGCATACAAGTACTGTAATGTGCTTCTCCATGAGTGTCTGGTAACCAAGTATGTAAGGGTATAATCGGCGATTTAACAGCAAAAGCAATAAAAAATCCAATATAGAAGAGAATTTCGAGTTCTACAGGATACGATTGATTAGCTGATGTTTCAAAATTTAATGTTGGTTCATTAGAACCAGCTAAACAAATACCTAGAATTGCCATTAATAAAAAGGCGGAACTTACCGCAGTGGACAAAATAAATTTTGTCGCTGAATACAAACGTTTCTTTCCCCCCCACAGGCATATAAGTATATAAACTGGAATTAATTCTAATTCCCACATGATGAAAAAAAGTAAAATATCTTGCGAAGAAAAAGGTCCGATTTGACCGCTATACATTGCTAACAGCAGAAAATGGAATAATCGGGACTCTCGAGTAACCGGCCGAGCCGCTAAAGTAGCTAAAGTAGTGATAAACCCCGTCAGCAAAACAGGTCCTAGAGAAATTCCATCTATTCCCAATCTCCAGGAAAAATCAAAAAAATGGATCCATTTATAATCCTCTATCAGTTGGATTAACGGCTCGTCCAAATGGAAATGATACCCGAATGCATAAGTTGTTAGAAGGAGTTCTATTAGACATATAGAAATAGTATACCACCTAATTACCTTATTTCCTCTCTGAGGAAAAAATAAAATTAAGGAACCCGCAAATATTGGAAAAACTACAACTATCGTTAACCAAGGAAAAGAATTCGTAGTAAAAATAAGATACACTTGGACCAGAAAAGCGCGTGCAAAACAAATATATTTTTTTGAGCACGCGCTTTTGTCGGTAAAGGTAAAAAAATAAAATGTAGTCGTATTCAAGTTGGGTTTTTTGGAACGTATCAATAAGCTAGACCCATACTTCGAGTTGTTTCATGCCACAAATAAACCCGAACACTCAAGAAATCCGTTGGACAGGCGGATTCACATCTTTTACAACCCACACAATCCTCTGTTCTTGGAGCAGAAGCAATTTGCTTAGCTTTACACCCGTCCCAAGGTATCATCTCTAATACATCTGTGGGGCAAGCTCGGACACATTGAGTACACCCTATACACGTATCATAAATCTTTACGGAATGTGACATTGGATCTATCTATAATTTTTTTAATAAGAAATTTTCGATCTAGTAAACTTGTAAATGAATCATATATTTAGATACTAGATGAATCAATGATTTAGATTTATCAGAATTTTTCTAATGAATCTACTTATGGATGGACTCATGGAAGAGAACCAAGATACTTTGATTTCTTAGATTTTCGCAAACATGATCATACAGAATGTATAATATACGCTAATTCGAATTTATGAATATTCTAATTTGTATGGTTAATACTACTTATTTAACAAATTCGATTGATTGATACGAATTGATTTTCTATTACGATAAATTGACGATACAATAGCTGGTCCAATAGCTGCTTCAGCGGCTGCAACGGCTATAACAAAAATGGAGAAAATATTTCCTTTTAATTGGCGGCTATCAAAAAAATCCGAAAATATTACTAAATTTATATTAACTGCATTCAGTATAAGTTCAAGACACATAAGAGCTCTAACCATATTTTGGCTTGTGATCAATCCATAGATACCGATAGAAAATAAGTAGGCACTCAAAACAAGTACATGTTCCAGCATCATTGAACAACTCCTTATTAATTTCGATTCATTTCAATATAACATGAATAATAAGGCAACCCCATTCAATTTACGAGAATATAATATTAAAAAGTATGGAACAAAAAAATATATTGTAAATAGGTCGAATAAAAAAATTTATATTTTATTTAGACATAAACAATTTTAAATTCTGGAAATAAATGTGATAACACAGAATAAATTTTTATTTGGATTGCTGTTGATAGAATTATTATTTTTGGCGCGCTACGGAAATTGCACCTATCAAACCGGCTAAAAGAATTATTGAAATGAATTCAAAGGGAAGAAAAAACTCTGTTGATAAATGAATTCCAATTTGTTGACTATTACTTATCAAATCATGTTCTATAATCTGGTTTGATCTTGTAGTCCAAATAATCCCGTACCATGACGTATCTGTAATAGTAGTCATTAGTAAACCAAACATATTTGTACAAACCAGCAACGTAACCCCATTCCCAACGGTCCAAAGATTAAAATCTTTGTAATATTCTGAACCGTTCATAAACATTACAGCAAAAATGATTAAAACATTTATAGCTCCCACATAAATAAGGAGTTGTGCAGCAGCTACAAAATATGAATTTGCTAGAATATATAATAGGGATATAGCAACAAGAACAAATCCCAATGAAAAGGCAGAATAAATTGGGTTGATAAGTAATACTACTCCTATACCGCCTAAGATAAGACCTAATCCCAGAAAGACTAAAATAAAATCATGTATGGGTCCATGCAAATCCATTATATGTAGGATAAGAGATAAAAAAATTTTCATGACCTTATTTTATTGAGACCAGACCAGAAAAAATGGTTGATTTGATGATTCATACGAAATTTATACCTGCATTAAATCCTAGGGGGTGTGAATTAATGTGTGTACAGTTTTTGTTCAAATTTCATGTTTTCTCTGAATAGAGCAGCTCGAATACCAAACTAGCCATTTCGAAATAATGTCAGAGATATTAATAAATGAATTTTCAATCAAAATGAAGACGCAATTCTTACCAACGAATAACCTGTTGGTATTTGAAGTGAGACCAAACAAAACGCAAAAACACATTTCTTTAAGTCAAAACTCAACCTTAGTAATTCCAAATTTTTCTTTAATCAAGGATTTCCTGATTTTTTTTTGAGTCGAATTCAAAATAGTTCGAATTGTATAATCGTCAATTACTACTATTGGTAAACGACCCAGAGCTATTTGATTATAATTCAATTCGTGACGATCATAAGTAGAAAGTTCATATTCTTCAGTCATTGCTAAACAGTTTGTTGGACAATACTCAACACAGTTACCACAAAATATACAGATTCCGAAATCAATACTGTAATTACGTAATCGTTTCTTGCGAATATCAGTTTCCAATTTCCAATCAACGACGGGTAGATCTATAGGACATACACGAACACATACTTCACAAGCAATACATTTATCAAATTCAAAATGGATTCGACCGCGGAAACGATCCGCGGTGATTACTTTTTCATAAGGATATTGAATAGTTATGGGTAAACGATTTACGTGGGATAAGGTAATCATGAAACTTTGACCTATGTACCTTGCAGCTCGTACTGTTTGTTGACCATAATTCATGAACCCAGTTACCATAGGGAACATATCGTGACTATATATATATTATTTTTGTTTATTTCTCTTGTTTGATCCAAGTTGGGAATATAAGATATCATATCTTTTTACAGTGAAAATAGTTGAGAAGAAGTTGTTAATAATAGATTTCCGAGAGAAATAGGTAAAAGAAATTTCCATCCAAGATTCAACAGCTGGTCCATTCTTATCCTAGGTAAAGTCCATCTTGTTGTGATAGTAATGAACAAGAACAAATAAGTTTTAGCTAATGTAATAAAGATATCAATTGTCGGTTCAAAAACACCATATGGTTTATTTATTTCAAAAAACTCAGAAATAAATATGTGCGGAATAGAGATAGTCCAGCCTCCCAAATAAAGAACTGTTACAAATAATGAAGAAACTAATAGGTTTAAATAAGAAGCAACATAAAATAAACCAAATTTGATACCTGAATATTCGGTTTGATAACCCGCTACTAATTCTTCTTCTGCTTCTGGTAAATCAAAAGGTAATCTTTCACATTCAGCTAGGGAAGAAATTAAAAAAATAATAAACCCTATAGGTTGACGCCACAAATTCCATCCCCAAAAACTATATTTGGATTGTGCTTCAACTATATCAACTGTACTTGAACTATTAGATAATCATAGTCGGTGATACCATCACAGTTTCCAGCGCTATTCCAGAACCGTACATGATATTTTCACTGCATACGGCTCCTGGAGGACCTTAAATAAATCTAAGGATCGAGTCAGTATTACTTTATTTTGATATGTTTATAAGATGGATAGATAAGGTAAAAATATATTGTACGATCCCGAATTAGACCAATTGAATTCTGTTTGTTCTGTTTTAAAAATTTTATATATTTTTAAATTAATTAGAATTAAAGTGCTTCTGAATTGATCTCGTCCTTTGATTTAATAATTTCAAAAATCCTTTGAAAGTTTATTTGTTGAGTAATAACTTAATTCTTCAATCAAATACTCGTTATAAAGATATCAATAACCCTTCCTTTTTACAGACGAAAAAAATGATACATTAATTCAGAAATTATGATCTGAATTCTATCTATAGAAATATGAATATAGAACGAATAAAAGTATAAAGAAATAATAAAAAGCAAGTTTTTATACTGTAATTGTATTTCTTCTTTCTCTTTTTTTGTCGTTTCTATGTCTTCTTTCTGTTTCTGCGAAAAGTGGATTTACAAAATCAAAACAAAGTAAAGGATTATTTCGTTTCCAATAGTCATTGATTTAATCGACGGATAGGAGCATACTCTGGATCGGAATTGTAGGGAGTACTGCCTAATCATTTCTACTAACTTAAAGACCCAATTAATATTCTTTGTACATTATGCAGAAATATTCTTATTTTTTTACATAATCTCTATTACAAATCCTTTGTGTATCTTGGTGTTTCTACTCATTCACTCGTTTTTGTTCAATCGTGCGTTACGTTAAGGTAATTCATGTATGATAAACCGATAGTGAAAACTCACTATAGTGTATCTTTTTAGCCCGCTTCAAGTCAGGATGACTAGTTACCTAATCTTGGGGCAAAGGCTTTCGTTTGCTTATGTTTATTGCCATTCGGCTCTCTAACATTTATACATACAAAATGAGACTTAATTTTTTTACAGCTAGTTTATATATATAAGCTGTTTTCTTTCACTCATATAACTCTCGGGTTTAGTTCATCCAGCTGAATATTGAATAACAAATGAAGATATTTACTTAACTTGGTTCGCCCTCTTTCTATTTTATTTTTATAGAAAAGAAGAAGTATACAAATTTTTATGTCTTAACGAATCGCACGTAGAGATATTGATAACACACATAAAGTTAATGGTATTTCATAACTAATCGATTGAGCAACAGCTCGTAGACCACCTAAAAAAGAATATTTATTATTTGATCCGTATCCTGACATAAGAAGGCCAATGGGAGCAATACTTGAAATGGCAATCCATAAAAAAACACCGATATTGAGATCCGATAAAACAAGGCGAGAACTAAAAGGAACTACCAAATAGCTTACTAAACTGGATATGACCGCTATGGAAGGTCCGATACTGAATAAACGAGTATCTCCTCGAGATGGAAAAAGGCTTTCTTTGAAAAGTAGTTTTGCCCCATCAGCTAAAGCTTGAAAAACTCCTAACGGCGCAGCGTATTCAGGTCCAATACGTTGTTGTAGCCCTGCAGATATTTCTCTTTCTAACCATACAATTACTAGTACACCCATTGTTATTCCCAATACAGGAGTAAAAACAGGAATAAGTATCCATAGAATTCCATAAGCCTGTTTTAAAAATTCCAATCTAGAAAAAGAATTGATATCTTGTGCTTCTATTCTATCAATTATCATGTTAACGATCAACTTCTCCCATAATGATATCTATGCTACCTAGTATTGTCATAATATCTGCCAATTTCATTCTTTTAACTAACTGAGGGATAATTTGCAAATTTAGAAAACCAGGAGGTCGAATTTTACACCTCCAAGGAAAACTACTCTGATCCCCTATCAAAAAAATTCCTAATTCACCCTTTGGGGCTTCAATTCTTACATAGAGTTCTTGTTTCGGCAATTCAAACGTAGGAGAAGGTTTTTTACTAATAAATCGATAGTCAAAATCATTCCATTCTGGATTCCTTTCTATATCAAAGTATCGGAATTCTAAATTCTCATATGGCCCCCCCGGAATTCCTTCTAGAGCTTGTTGAAGAATTTTTATGGATTCTGTCATTTCGCCAATGCGGACTAGATATCGAGCTAATGAATCTCCTTCTTTTTGCCACTGTACTGCCCAATCAAATTCGTCGTAACACTCATAATGATCAACTTTACGGAGATCCCATTGTATTCCAGAAGCTCGCAGCATTGGTCCTGATAAACCCCAATTTATTACTTCTTCTCTTCCAATAATGCCTACCCCCTCAACTCGTTCTAAAAAAATAGGATTTCGTGTAATAAGTTTTTGATATTCAGTAACTCCTGTTAAAAAATAATCGCAAAAATCTAAACATTTATCTATCCACCCATAAGGTAAATCGGCCGCTACTCCTCCAATACGAAAAAAATTATGCATCATTCTCATACCAGTGGCAGCTTCAAATAGATCATATACTAATTCTCTTTCTCTGAAAATATAGAAGAAAGGAGTCTGCGCTCCAATATCTGCCATAAAAGGGCCAAGCCATAACAAATGCGAAGCGATACGACTCAACTCCAACATAATTGTTCGGATATAACTGGCTCTTTTAGGTACTTGGATATTTCCGAACAACTCTGGTCCGTTTACGGTTATTGCTTCTGTGAACATAGTAGCTAAATAATCCCAACGCGTTACATAAGGCAAATATTGTATAATTGTTCGGTTTTCCGCAATTTTTTCCATTCCTCGGTGTAAATATCCTACTATTGGTTCACAATCAATAACATCTTCACCGTCGAGAGTAACGATGAGTCGAAGAACACCGTGCATTGATGGGTGGTGGGGTCCCATATTTACTATCATGGAGTCATTTCTTGTAGCTGGTATATTCATAGGTTTTTACGCGATTCATTTTTTAATCAATTACTGAAAGTTAAAACAAGTTCACTAAAATTCAAGAGCTACAAAATCAAATAATTCAAAATGACCTTTCAAACTCAAATTAACGCATTTTTGATTCGCGAATATCTAACTGATTAATTAATAGTTTATAACGTATTCTTTTTTTCTTTGACAAATAAGACAGCATCCTTTGGCGTTTTCCCAAAATTTTACGGAGGCCTCTCTGAGATAAATAATCTTTTCTGTGCAATTCCAAATGTGAAGAAAGTTTTCGTATCCTATTAGTGAGCCTTAGTATTTGAAATGCAACAGAACCCCTGTTTTCTTCTTTTTCTTCGTGCGAAATAACCGAGATGAATGACTTTTTTACCATAAAATTAAAGCGTACCCCCCACTGGCCTTTATTTACTAAATATCTTTTTTTATCAATAAAAAAAGTGCTATTTTTTTTTGACATACACATTAAAATAATCTTAATTTTGTTAAAAATGACCAATTTCAAAATAGTATTCCAATAGGTACATAAAAAGATAGTTGTCTACACTCACAAAAGATAAAAATTATACTCCTAAAGAAAAAATAAAGCACGGGAAATAAAGTCAATTAGTATTTTCATTTTTTTAAACCGGTCAGGTCAGTTAGTTCATTTTTCAAATTGTGGATACATATGTATCCTTAGAAGACCGAAACGACTGCTATTATTCGTATCAAACCAATTGCGATTCATACAAGCGAAATCTTCTAATCGATAATTAGGCCAAATAAAAAATTTGAATTTAATTAGTGTATTTGTATCTCTTTTTCTAGCTTGACTCTTTACTCGATTTTCAGTCCAAAAGGGCGAATTTAGAGGTAGAACATTTCGATTCATCGAATCAAAACAAATTAGAATTCTGAATTCTCTACGACGTCTAGAGGATAAAATACTTTCAGGAACAAACAACTCATAATCAGTTTTGTCTCGATTTTCAATTATCTTTTGAGGCTTTGCAATTAATTCATCAGAATTCTTCTTATCAACATGGCCTTTTTCTCGGGACCTTTGATTAATTGTGTACTTGCTATTATGAACCACTGAAATACCCATAATTTGATGCAAAATAAATTGGCCTGCCCTTTTTAGAGACAGACGAAGGGGTTCAATAAGTAATATGCCTCTTTTAAGCAATTTTGTAAGAGTTAAATTTTTATGAATCTTTAAAATATCCAGACTAAATTCCCCTCTCTGAATAGAGGCTATAGCAATTTCTCTTGGGTTTAGCAGTCTAAGCAGGAGACAATATACGTTAATGTTATTGATTATTTTTTTATTTAAAAAATCATTCCATCTCAATTGAAAAAGCAAATATCTTTTTAGTACGAAATCAAATTTCGCGTCCATGTCATTCTTGTATTGTTTTTTTTCTTTTTTCATCTTTGATATCACATAAATTTTTTCAATATCTTTTTCATAGTTTAATAGAGTGGATTCAAAATCTGTTTGGACTGTACATTCTTTTTCCCTTTGTTTTTTTAAGGAAAAAATTGATAAAAAAAAATCTCTTTTTTTCTTTACAGTAGTGTTTTTATTTTTACTGGCATTTTCATTAAAATTTAAAAGGAGCAACTTGATTGGTATGGTCCATGGTTTAATTTTATACGAAAAAGAAAGTATCAAAAATTCTGGAAAAAACAAAATTAGAAAATTCAATATGGAACAATTTAGTATTTCTTCATTCATTCTCATCCAATCAAAAAGTTTTTTTTTATTATTGGATGGGTTGCTCCCTTGATTTTGATCAATCGTCGTAAAAAAATGAAATTTATTGTCAATTTTATCCATTTTTTTATAATTATTACTAATAATCTTATTATATTTATTACTGTCGGTGTCACTATTCATATTTCTCCATACCTGAATATCTTTTTTCTTTCTAAAACAAAAATTGAGAAATATCCAATGAAAAAATTTTCTATTTGGGTTTTTCTTTATATCTATAGTATTATCTTCTACTAGATAATTTTTGACCAGAATACCTACCAGGATATTAAAAGATTGGCGTTTACTTTCGTAATAATTAGAAAAAATATATCGGTTATGATTTACTTGTAAAGATACTGCAGAAATGGAGGAATTTTTTTTGCCTTCAAACTTAAAAAAATTATATGATAAAAGATCATATCTATCTTGTTTTTTAACATTTTTTTGTTTTTTGAAGTTAATTAATTGAGTTTTTTCATATGAATAATATTTATTTAAATGGTTTTTTTTAATTATAGTGTGGTAATTTACTCTATTTCTACTCTCTTGTGGTATGAATTGAGATAAATCATCTTGATAAAAATCTTTTAACCTATTTTTACATTGATGGATTGTTCGAAAATTGTGGAGGTTCTTATGGTTCAATTCGGAATGTAATATTTTATGTGTTCCAATAAAATAAATTTTTATTTCATTTTTAAGAAAAAGAGATGTTACATTAGATTGAAAGACAGATCTTAATCTTAACTTATATAAATTAAAAAAGTTCAAAACCGCGTTTTGTGATAATTTGTAAAAGATATATGCTTGTGACAAATAAGATAAGTCACAAAAAGAATGTAACTTCTTATTCCTAATATTAGAAAGTGACTCTGTTATAGTATAAAAAAATTTAGTTCTATTTTTGTTTGTTTTATCAATTTTTTCTTTATTTGTTTCATTATTGTAAAGATAGTTAGTATAGGAACTGTATTTATTAAAAATTTTTTTTGTTGTTTCAAAAAAAAAAAGTTGTACATTTATTCTAGAAATATTTCTGATATATATAAAGATATTTCTATGTATCCTTTCAACGAAAAAGTTTATAAAAAAATTTGTTTTACTAATTAGTCGAACATTTCTTTTTTTTACTAGTTGCAAAATAGTTTTTGGCGATTTGAATCTTTTTTCAGAGTTAATTTTGTTCGAACTAATATTTATATGTAGGCTTCTAAATTCTTTTTTATTTGCTTTTTCAATTTTTTGTAAATCTGTTATAATTGTGCTTGTTCTAGCAGCTAGCCCTTGTATTTTTTGTTTTGTCAACGCACAAGTTGTGCAACTCGTAGATTTAATATTAATCGACGATTCCTGAATTATCTCATTATTTCTTATCAAATTGTGTTCTTTTTTGTTTTCATTCAATTCGTATCTTTCTATTTCTTTCAATCCAAATAATGGAATTTTTTGGATTTTTGGTAGTTTTTTTATTTTTTTTTTTATAAATAGAATGCTTTTAATAACCCCCCCCTTTTTTTCTTTTGAGACATTTAGAAAAAATTCGATTCTTTCTTTTAAAATTATTACAACCCTAAAACACTTTTTTTTCGATTTTTTAAGTTTTTTTTTTTGTTCTTTAAAAATAGGTTCAAAAAAGGAAAGTTGTTTTCGTGGAGAACCAAAAGGAAGTTCAGTTTCCATTCCCCAAACTGTTAAAAAAAAAAAATCATTTTTTTGTTCTTCATTTTTCAGTGGATAGGTATCTCTTTCTAGTAGCTTAGATTTGTGCCAAAGTTTCAGACGAAAAGGAAATAGGATCTTTATCTGAATACCGTCTTTTAACCAGTTTTTAGGAAATTCTTTTTCTGATAATTGAACAGCGTTATAAGTGCATTTAACATGCATTTCTTTGCGCCATTCCGTTAAATCCTCGGACCATTCAGGAAATTGAAATAATAGTATACGAGTGATATTTTTACCTATTATCAATGATGGTAATATTATATATTTTCTTAGAATTGATTGGGTTACTAACATAAGACCTCTTATTACTTGAGCGACTACAAAGCTATCCCAGGCTTCGGCTAT